GGGGGGGGTGTTCCCGTAGTTAAATTTCAATAACAGTGACTTTTCAGGTCGCAGGTCCTGGGTGAAGACCGGGCGGGAATTTATGATGCAGTTTGTTTTATTTTTAGGGGTATGTTTCGTTTTGGGGGGGCTGGCAGTTTCCTCCAACCCCTCTCCTTATTATGGGGTGTTAGGGCTGGTTTTGGCGTCTATTGCTGGATGTGGTTGGTTGGTTAGTTTGGGGGCCTCTTTTGTGTCTTTGGTGCTGGTTATGGTGTATCTTGGGGGGATGTTAGTGGTGTTTGTTTATTCGGTGTCGCTGGCGGCGGAGCCGTATCCTGAGGCTTGGGGGGATTGGGGGGTTATTGGTTATGGTTTGGGGATGTGCTTGGTTGTTGTAGTGGGGGTTGTGATGGGGGGTGGGTTAGGGTCTTTAGTGGATGCGGGGACGGTGGATAGTGGGGGGTTGTCTTCGGTTCGGTTGGATTTTAGTGGGGTGTCTGTGCTTTATTCGTGGGGGGCGGGGCTGCTTTTGATTGGGGGGTGAGGTTTGTTGTTGACTTTGTTTGTAGTATTGGAGCTTGTGCGGGGCTTATCTCGGGGGGCGATTCGGGCTGTTTAGTGGGGAGGGGGAGGAGTGGTCAGAAAGTAGTTTAGTTGAAAATACCAGCTTTGGGAGTTGGTGAGGAAGGTTTGATTCCTTTCTTTCTGAAGGGGTGAACTCTAAGAAGGGGTTGAGTCTTCAATCTTTGGCTTACAAGACCAATGTTTTTATAAACTATTAGAGTGAGTTAGAGATTTAGTATTTTGTTCTCTAGTACGGCTGCAAGTGGGAATAGAACTAGGATGATGGTGAAGTAGGAGAGGGAGGCCAGTTGGCCGATGATGATGAACGGGTGTTCGACTGGTTGGCTGCCCACTCAGGTTAGGATGAGTAGGTTGGCGACTAAGATTCAGAATAGGACTTGTGAAATAGGTCGGAAGGTGAGTGAGCGTTGTTTTGATGTGTGAAGTAGGGGGACTAGAAATAGGACTAGGACGGAGGCAGCTAGGGCTAGTACGCCTCCTAGTTTGTTTGGGATAGAGCGTAGGATGGCATATGCGAAGAGGAAGTATCATTCGGGTTTGATGTGAGGTGGTGTGGCCAGTGGGTTGGCGGGTGTGAAGTTTTCTGGGTCTCCTAGGAGGTTGGGGGAGAAGAGGGCTAGGGCGACGAGTAGGGCAAGCATTAGTGCAAATCCTAGAATATCTTTTGTGGAGTAGTATGGGTGGAATGGGATTTTGTCGCAGTCTGCGGGGATTCCTAGTGGGTTGTTTGAGCCTGTATCGTGTAGGAATGTGAGGTGGACTAGTGTTAGGCCTACGATGACGAAGGGGAGTAGGAAGTGGAGGGCAAAGAATCGAGTGAGGGTTGGGTTGTCTACCGAAAACCCACCTCAAGCTCACTCTACTAGTGTTTGTCCAATGTAAGGGATTGCTGAGAATAGGTTGGTGATTACTGTAGCGCCTCAGAAAGACATCTGTCCTCAAGGAAGGACGTATCCTACGAAGGCAGTTGCTATTAGGGCTAGGAGGAGGATTACTCCGATATTTCAGGTTTCTTTGTTTAGGTAGGAGCCGTAGTAAAAGCCTCGGCCGATGTGTAGGTAGATGCAGATGAAGAAGAACGAGGCTCCGTTCGCATGGAGGTTTCGGATCAGTCAGCCGAACTGGACGTTTCGGCATATGTGGGCTACTGAGTTGAAGGCTAGGGATGTGTCTGCTGTGTAGTGAGTAGCTAGTAATAGACCGGTGACAATTTGAGTGATTAGGCAGATGCCCAGTAATGACCCGAAGTTCCATCAAGCTGAGATGTTTGATGGTGTGGGCAGGTCGATTAGGGCGTCATTAATGGTTTTGAGTAGCGGGTGGTTTTTACGAAGATTGAGGGCCATTAGTTAGCTCTGTGCGGAGATGAGGATGATTAGGATGGATAGGGCAAAGGACCCCAGGTAGGCTTTGATTAGTCCGGAGTGGAGGGTGGTGGTAGTTTTGGCTGCTATTGTTTGTAGGCTGGCTAGTCCTTCTGGGCCTAAGAGTTTGTATCAGGAAAGGTCGATTAAGTGAGAGGCGATGTTTTGGCCTGCGGTTAGGAAGGTTTTTACGGTGAATCGGTGCATTAGGGGGTTGAAGTAGCCTAGTGATGTTGAGAAGTTGGAAAGCGGCCCTTGTTTTGTGAGGATTATGGTTTGGGTTATTTTTGAGATTTCTAGGGCGATGAGGATACCCAGGATTGTGACGATTAGGGCGGTTATTTTGATGTAGGGGGGTATTGTTGTGGGTGGGGTGTTTGTTGGGAGGATGAATGAGGTAATGATGAATCCAGCTGTGATGCTGCCTAGTGCTAGGCGGGTGATTGGGGATGTGACTGCGGGGTTGTTTTCGTTTATTGGGGTTAGTGGGGGGATGCGTACGAAGCCGGCTTGTACAAGAATGGTTATTCGGATGGAGTACACTGCGGTGAAGGATGTGGCTAGTAAGGTAAGTAGGAGTGCTCAGCTGTTTAGATAGGATGTGTTGAGGCATTCAATGATTTGGTCTTTTGAGTAGAAGCCTGCAAGGAAGGGGGTTCCTATTAGGGCTAGGTTGCCGATAGTTAGGCATGAGGTGGTTGTTGGTAGGAGTTTTTGAAGTCCTCCTATTTTTCGGATATCCTGTTCGCCGTTGAGGCTGTGGATGATTGATCCTGAACATAGGAATAGCATAGCTTTAAAGAATGCATGTGTTGAGATGTGTAGGAAGGCTAGCTGGGGGAGGTTAAGTCCGATTGTTACTATTATTAGGCCTAGTTGGCTTGAGGTTGAGAAGGCAATGATTTTTTTGATGTCGTTTTGGGTGAGGGCGCAGGTGGCTGCGAATAGGGTGGATAGGGCCCCTAGGCAGAGGCAAAGGGTTAGGGCTGTTTGGTTGTTGCTGAATAGGGGGTGGGTTCGGATGAGTAGGAAGATTCCGGCAACTACCATTGTGCTGGAGTGGAGTAGGGCGGATACAGGGGTTGGGCCTTCTATGGCGGCTGGGAGTCATGGATGTAGGCCGAATTGGGCGGACTTGCCTGTTGCGGCTAGGATGAGGCCTAGTAGTGGGAGTGTTGGGGCTTGGGGGGGTGTGGAGATTTGTTGGATTTCTCAGGTGTTTAGGGTGGAGGCTAGTCATGCTATACAGAGAATGAGGCCGATGTCTCCGATTCGGTTGTATAGGATGGCTTGGAGGGCGGCGGTGTTGGCTTCTGCTCGTCCGTGTCATCAGCTGATTAGTAGGAAGGATATAATCCCGACTCCCTCTCATCCGATGAAGAGGATGAAGAAGTTGTTGGCGATGATTAGGATGAGTATTGCGATTAGGAAAAATAGGAGATAGGTGAAGAATTTTGTGATGTAGGGGTCTGATGCTATGTATCATGTTGCGAATTGTAGGATAGATCAGGATACAAATAGGGCGATTGGGAAGAATGTGAGGGAGTAGAAGTCTATTTTTAGGCTAATGGGAATTTTGAAGGTTATGATGTATTTTCATTCCCATAGGGTGGTTAGGCTTTCTGTCCCTGAGTAGATGTAGATTGTCATGGGGACTAGGCTGATGAGGAAGGAGGCTTTTACGGTGTTGGTGATGGTGGTGGGGGTGTTTTTGAGGTTGTCTGAGAGCAGGGGGTAGATAATTGGGGTGGAGAGGGTGGCTAGGGTGAGGAGTATGAATGTGTTGAGGACTAGAGGTAGGTCCATTACTTTCACTTGGATTTGCACCAAGATGGGTGGTTCCTAAGACCATTGGATTACTGTTATCCTTTGAAAGTAAGGGGGCTGAGGTTTTATACTCAGATGCAAGAGTTAGCAGTTCCTGCTGGTTTAACCCCCCCTCGGCAGGTAAGAAGGGTTTAACTTCTATTTTTAGAATCACAGTCTAATGTTTTGGGCTAAACTATACTTGCATATGGGGGTGCCGGAGATAAGTTCGGGTTTGAAGATTAGTAGGATTATGGGGATTATGTGTAGGGCCATGAGGAGGTGCTCTCGTGTGGAGGAGTTTTGGATGGATGTGATGTGAGATGGTAGGGCCCCTCGTTGTGTGGTTATGAGTATGTATAGGGTGTATGAGGCGGTTAGTAGGATTGCGGCCCCTGTGAAAATGAGAGTTAGGGAGGATCAGTTGAAAAGTGCAACTACGATGGTAAGTTCTGCTATGAGGTTGATTGTTGGGGGGAGTGCTATGTTTGCTAGGTTGGCCAGAAGTCATCAGGTGGCTATAAGGGGTAGGAGGGGTTGGAGGCCTCGGGCTAGCAGTAGGATACGGCTGTGGGTTCGTTCGTAGTTTGTGTTGGCCAGGCAGAATAGCATTGAGGAGGTGAGACCGTGTGAGATTATTAGGATTATTGCACCTGAGAAGGCTCATTGGGTTTGGATTATGGTTGCGGCGATGACTAGGCCTATGTGGCTGACTGATGAGTATGCGATTAGTGATTTTAGGTCTATCTGGCGTAGACAGATGGCGCTGGTTATTAGGGCACCTCATAGGGCTAGGGTGATGAAGGGGTAGTGGAGATTGTTTGTTGATGGGTTGACTAGGAGGGTGATTCGTATGATCCCGTATCCCCCTAGTTTTAGGAGTAGGGCGGCTAGTAATATGGAGCCGGCGATTGGGGCTTCTACGTGGGCTTTGGGGAGTCAGAGGTGAAGGCCGTAAAGGGGGGCTTTGACCATGAAGGCTGTTAGTAGGGCTAGGGTTGATATTAGGCCTGTTCAGGAGGTTGAGACTGTGGGGTGTGAGAGTTTGAGCATGGGGAAGTAGAGAGTGCCGATTTGGTTGTGTAGGTGAAGGATGGCAATGAGTAGGGGGAGTGAGCTGGCTAAGGTGTAAAATAGGAGGTAAATTCCGGCACTTAGTCGTTCTGGTTGATTACCCCACCGTGTGATTAGGATTAGGGTTGGAATGAGGGTGGCTTCGAATGCAATGTAGAATAGTATTAGCTCTGAGGCGGAGAAGGCTAGCAGGATTGATGGTTGAGCTAGGATTAGGGTTGTGGCGAAAATTCGTTTGCGGATTGTAGGTTCTTGTTCTAGGTGGTTTTGACTTGCTATGATTATGAGTGGGAGTAGTCAGCATGATAGGACTAGCAGGGGGGAAGAGATTTGGTCGGTGAAGGTTCAGGGGGTTAGGGTTTTGTTGGGGTAGTATGTTGGGACTAATCATTGGAGGCTGATGGTGGCGATTAGTAGGCTGTGTGTTGTAATGTTAGTTCATAGGTATTTGCATGGGGAGAGTAGGGTTAGTGGGAGGAGTATGATGGTTGGGATAATGATTTTTAGCATTGTAGGAGGTTGAAGTTGTGGAGGTGGTCGGAGCCGTGGGTTCGGGTGGAGGCTACTAGTAGTGCTAGCCCTGCTGCTGCTTCGCAAGCGGAAAATGTTAGCATGAGGATGGGTAGGATGGTGGAGGATGGTGCTTGCATTTGGATGGGCCATATGGTTAGGGCTACATATATTGAAAGCATCATACTTTCTAGGCAGAGTAGGGCTGAGATTAGGTGTGTTCGATGAAAGGCTAGGCCTAGGCTGCTTAGGGTGAATGCTGCGTAGAAGCTAAGGTGTAGATGGGACATGAAGAAAGTTATAGGGTAGGTACTATAATTTGTTGAGCCGAAATCAACTGTCTTGGTTAGACTAACTTTCTGTTATTCTGCTCATTCTAGTCCTCCTTGGATTCATTCGTATACGAGGCCTAGAGTGAGGAGAGAGATTAGGGTGGAGGTTCAGATTAGTGTGGTTATGGGAGATTGGAGTTGTGTTGCCCACGGGAGGGGCAGTAGGAGTGCGATTTCTAGATCGAACAGTAGGAATAGGATTGCTACTAGGAAGAATCGGATTGAAAAGGGGAGTCGGGCGGAGCCTAGTGGGTCAAACCCGCATTCGTATGGGGATAGTTTTTCTGAGTCTGGGCTTATTTGGGCTAGTCAAAAGTTTAAGGTGGTTAGGGCAATGCTTAGTCCTAGGGATAGGGCGATTATAAATATAATCATGTTCATTGCTCTTCTCTGGGTTTAGACCAGATTTAAAAGATTGGAAGTCTATTGTAATGAATATACTAGAAGAGCAGGATCCTCATCAGTAGATAGAGATGTAGAGGAATAATCAGACGACGTCTACGAAGTGTCAGTATCATGCTGCTGCTTCAAATCCAAAGTGGTGGTTGGATGTGAAGTGGAATTTGATTAAGCGGAAGAGGCAGACTAGTAGGAATGTGGAGCCAATGATTACGTGGAGTCCGTGGAATCCTGTGGCGACGAAGAAGGTGGAGCCATAGACTCCGTCTGCAATGGAGAATGGGGCTTCGTAGTATTCTATTGCTTGGAGTCCGGTGAAGTAGAAGCCAAGGAGTACTGTTAGGGCGAGGGCTTGGATTGCTTGTTTGCGTTTTGCTTCTGTAATGCTGTGATGGGCTCATGTGACTGTTACCCCGGAGGCTAGTAGGATGGCAGTGTTTAGCAGGGGGACGTCTATTGGGTCTAGGGGTTTGATTCCAACGGGGGGTCATTGGCCTCCTAGTTCTGGGGTGGGGGCCAGGCTTGAGTGGAAGAATGCTCAGAAGAAGCCTAGGAAGAAGAAGGCCTCTGATGTAATGAACAGGATTATGCCGTATCGTAGGCCTTTTTGAACGGTGGGGGTGTGGTGGCCTTGAAAGGTGCTTTCGCGCACGATATCGCGTCATCATTGGAATATGACTAGGGCGGTTGAAGTAAGGCCGATGATTAAGAGTTTGGGGGAGTTGTAGTGGAATCATATGGTTAGGCCTGAGGTGGTGAGGAGGGCGGCAGCTGCTCCGAGGATGGGTCATGGGCTGGGGTCTACTATGTGGTAAGAGTGTGCTTGGTGTGCCATTGGTGTTAGATGTTTTCTTGAAGGTAGAGGCTTAACAGGAGGACGAAGACGTAAGCTTGGATTATGGCTACTGCCACTTCTAGGACGGTTAGAAGTAGGAGGACAATTAGGGTCAGTAGGGATACTAGTGGTATTGTTGAGAGTAGGGCTATTGTGGCGGTGGAGATGAGCTGGATTAGGAGATGGCCTGCTGTGAGGTTGGCGGTTAGGCGGACGCCTAGGGCTAGGGGGCGAATGAGAAGGCTTGTTGTTTCAATTATGATTAGGGCGGGGATTAGGGGTGTGGGGGTGCCTTCTGGGAGTAGGTGGCCTAGGGAGGCAGATGGTTGGTTTCGTAGTCCGGTTAGAAGTGTAGCGAGTCATAGAGGGAAGGCTAGTGCTAGGTTCATAGATAATTGGGTGGTTGGTGTGAATGTGTAGGGCAATAGCCCTAGAAGGTTGATTAGCAATAGGAAGATTATTAGGGATGTTAGGATTAGGGCCCATTTGTGTCCTTTTTTGTGGATGGGCATTATAAGTTGTTTTGTGAGCAGGTTGATGAATCATAGTTGTAGGGTTGATAGTCGGCTGGTGATCCATCGATTACCAGGGGACGGGAGGAGTAGGGCTGGGAATACTATTGAGATGAGGATTAGTGGGATTCCTAGAAGTGAGGGGCTTGAGAATTGATCGAAGAAGCTTAGGTTCATGGTCAGGTTCAAGGGGTGGTTTTGGGGGTTGTGGGTGCTTTGCTGGATGGGGGGTTTATGGTGATGAATGTGAGTAGTTTAGGTTGGATAAGTAGGGAGAATGTAAGTCATGAAGAGATCATGATAAAAAATCAGGGGTTGGGGTTTAGTTGAGGCATATCATTAAGGAGGGGTTGGCCCTCTTTCTCTAGCTTAAAAGGCTAGTGCTGTTCCATAGCTTCTTAATGATTAGGAAGTTATTAGTGAGGATCAGTTCTCGAAGCTGGCTAGGGGGGTAGATTCAACTACGATTGGCATGAAGCTGTGGTTGGCTCCGCAGATTTCTGAGCACTGTCCGTAGTACACTCCGGGGCGGGGGGCTAGGAAGGAGGTTTGGTTGAGGCGTCCTGGGATTGCATCGGTTTTTACTCCCAAGCTGGGGACAGCTCATGAGTGGAGGACGTCGTCAGCGGTGACGATGACTCGGATTTTGGATTCTGTGGGTACGATAACGCGATGGTCTACTTCTAGTAGGCGGAAGTGGCCGAGTGGGAGGTCTGATGTGGGGATTATATAGGAGTCGAATGTGAGGTCTTTGAAGTCAGTGTATTCATATGATCAGTATCACTGATGTCCGATGGCTTTTAGGGTTAAGTCTGGCTCGTTTACCTCGTCTATCATGTAGAGGATGCGTAGGGAGGGGAGGGCGAGCATAATTAGGACTGCAGCGGGGAGGATTGTTCAAACTAGCTCAATTTCTTGGGCGTCAACGGTGTTTGATGACAGCTTTTCTGTGAGCATTAGGGCTAGTAGGTAGAGGACTAAGCTGCAAATGGCTAGGGCAACCATTAGAGCGTGGTCGTGGAATTGTACAAGTTCTTCTATGATGGGTGATGAGGCGTCTTGGAAACCGAATTGTGAGTGGTTGGCCATTTTTGATTGAGGTGTACAGGGGTTCCACCTGTGATTTAGCCTTGACAAGGCTATGTAATTGTTTTACTAACACTTCTATGAGAAAGAAGCATAAGTGGTTTATATGCGGTTGGCTTGAAACCAACATATGGGGGTTCGACTCCTTCCTTTCTTGAACTTGAACGAAGGCTGGCTCTTCGAAGGTGTGGAATGGAGGCGGGCAGCCGTGGATTCATTCGACGTTGGTGCTTGTCAGTTCTGGTTGAAGGGCTTTACGTTTTGATGCGAAGGCTTCTCAGATAATGAATACCAGCATAATCACAGCCGTGAGGGAGATTAGTGAGCCGATAGAAGAGATGGTATTTCATAATGTGTAGGCGTCTGGGTAGTCTGAGTATCGGCGTGGCATGCCGGCTAGGCCTAGGAAGTGTTGGGGGAAGAAGGTCAGGTTGACGCCAACGAATATTACACCAAAGTGGGCTTTGGCCCATGTGGAGTGTAGGGTGTAGCCGGTGAATAGTGGGAATCAGTGGGTGAAGCCTGCTAGGATTGCAAATACTGCACCTATGGATAGGACGTAGTGGAAGTGGGCTACTACGTAGTAGGTGTCGTGCAGGGCGATATCTAATGAAGAGTTTGCTAGGACGATTCCTGTTAGTCCTCCGATAGTGAATAGGAAGATGAAGCCTATTGCTCATAGTATTGGTGGGTCTCATTTGATTGTACCTCCGTGTAGTGTTGCTAGTCAGCTAAACACTTTAATCCCTGTTGGAATGGCAATGATTATAGTGGCGGATGTGAAGTATGCTCGGGTGTCTACGTCTATTCCTACTGTAAATATGTGGTGGGCTCAGACGATGAACCCTAGGAATCCGATTGACAGCATGGCTCATACTATTCCTATGTAGCCGAAAGGCTCCTTTTTTCCTGCATAATAGGCTACGACGTGGGAGATGATTCCAAATCCTGGGAGAATTAGGATGTATACTTCGGGGTGGCCGAAGAATCAGAAAAGGTGTTGGTAGAGCACTGGGTCTCCCCCTCCCGCAGGGTCGAAGAAGGTGGTGTTTAGGTTACGGTCAGTGAGGAGCATGGTGATGCCGGCGGCGAGCACTGGGAGGGAGAGGAGTAGTAGGACTGCGGTGATCAGTACGGATCAGACGAATAGGGGGGTTTGGTATTGTGAGAGGGCAGGGGGTTTTATGTTAATTGCTGTTGTGATGAAGTTAATGGCACCTAGGATTGAGGAGATTCCCGCCAGGTGGAGGGAGAAGATGGCTAGGTCTACTGAGGCTCCGGCGTGGGCTAGGTTTCCAGCGAGTGGTGGGTATACAGTTCAGCCTGTTCCTACTCCTGCTTCAACTGTGGAGGAGGCCAGAAGTAGTAGGAAGGATGGGGGGAGTAGTCAGAAGCTCATGTTATTTATTCGGGGGAATGCTATGTCTGGGGCTCCGATTATCAGGGGGACTAGTCAGTTTCCGAACCCCCCGATCATAATTGGTATAACTATGAAAAAGATTATCACGAAGGCATGGGCTGTGACTACTACGTTGTAGACTTGGTCGTCCCCTAGTAGGGCACCTGGTTGTCCTAGTTCTGCCCGGATAAGGAGGCTTAGGGCGGTACCCACTATTCCGGCTCATGCGCCGAAGATCAGGTAGAGGGTACCGATGTCTTTGTGGTTGGTTGAGAATAATCATCGGTTAATGAATGTCACAGGTAAGATGGCTGAGTGTATAGGCGTTAGGCTGTAGTCCTTTTTACAGAGGTTCAATTCCTCTTCTTATCGGCCCTGTAGTGAAGTTCATAGTGAGTTGCAAGCTCATTGATGTGCGTGGTTGACGCGCCGGGGCCTTAGGCAGAGGCCTGTTGGTTTGGGCATATAGCTGTTAACTATAATGTTATGGGATCGAAGCCCATCTGCCTAGTGTTAAGGTTCTAGCTTAATTAAAGTGTCTGGGTTGCATTCAGAAGATGCAGGGTAATGGCCTGCGAATCTTAGCAGAAACTAAGAGGGTTTAACTCTTGTTTAAGGCTTTGAAGGCCTTCGGTTTAGGGTGATCCTAAGTTTCTTAGACAACAGTGAGGATTGTGGGTGAGACTGGTAGGAGGGTGATGGATGCGGCAGCTAGGACGGCGACTAGAATGCTAGTTGGTTTATTAGTGTGTCATTGTTTTATGTGGTTTGTGGTGTGTGGGGGGAGTGTGATTGTTGCGCAGTATGCGAGGCGTAGGTAGAAGAATAGGCTCAACAGGGAGAGAAGGGCGATGATTGTGGCTGCTGGGGCGACTCCCTGTTTGGTTAGCTCTTCGATAATAAGTCATTTGGGGAGGAAGCCGGTCAGGGGAGGTAGGCCTGCCAGGGAGAGGAGGGTTAACATTAGGGTTGCACTTAGCGCAGGGGTTTTTGTTCATGTGGTTATAAGTGTGGATAGGTTTAAGGTGTTGATTGAGTTTAGGGTGAGGAATACGGCTGTAGTTATTAAGGCGTACAAGTAGAAGTTTAGTAGGGCTAGTTTGGGGCAGTAGACAATGACGATGGCTATTCATCCTAGGTGGGAGATAGATGAGAAGGCTAGAATTTTTCGAGTTTGTGTTTGGTTTAGTCCCATTCATCCTCCCAGGGCGGCAGAAAGGAGGGCTATGATGGTCAGTAGGGTTGGGTTCAGTGACTGCGAGGTTATAAAGAATAATGTTATTGGGGGGAATTTCATAGCTGTAGATAGGAGGAGGCCGGTGATTAGGGAGGTCCCTTGAAGAACTTCGGGGAATCAGAAATGGAAGGGGGCTAGTCCCAGTTTTATTGCAATTGCTGCGGTTAGGATGAGGCATGATGTGGGGTAGGTCAGTTGGGTGATGTCCCACTGTCCGGTTTGTCATGCATTGGTTATGCTGGAGAACAGGATTAGAGCAGAAGCGGCTGCTTGGACTAGGAAATACTTAGTTGCGGCCTCAATGGCTCGTGGGTGGTGGGTTTTTGAGATTAGGGGAAGAATAGCCAGGGTGTTGATTTCTAGCCCAGTTCAAGCCATGATCCAGTGGTTGCTTGAAATTGTGATTGTAGTCCCTGAGAGTAGGCTGATGGCAAAGACTAGTTTTGCTTGGGGGTTCATTAGCAGGGGAAGGGGTTGAACCATCATTTTCGGGGTATGGGCCCGATAGCTTGTTTAGCTTACCCTACTAGAAAATAATATAAGGGAAGTATGGAGGGTTTTGATTCCTTCAGTGTAGGTTCAATTCCTACTTTTCTAGGTCCTTAGGAAATGAGAGGGTTGGTGTACCTCTGTGTTCACTTTATCATAGTGATCCTTGGCTCTCAGGCACATTTCCGGGGTTCTATAGGTAGGGGGGCAGGCCTGCGTAGCAGATTGGTAGGCTAGTGTGTCATAGACATAGAGCGAGTGTGAGTGGGAGGAAGTTTTTTCACAGTAGGTGTATTAGCTGGTCGTACCGGAATCGTGGGTAGGAGGCCCGGATTCATAGGAACCCTGCTGATAGTAGTAGGACCTTTGTGGCCAGGATTATTGGGTACAGCTCTTGGGGGGGGTTGAGGGCGCTGGGGTTGAGGAATAGAATGGCGGTTAGTGTGTTCATGAGTATAATGTTCGCGTATTCAGCCAGGAAGAAGAGAGCAAAAGGCCCTGCTGCGTATTCTACGTTGAACCCTGAAACTAGTTCAGATTCTCCCTCTGTTAGATCGAATGGGGCTCGATTAGTCTCGGCAAGTGTGGAGACGTACCACATTATGGCCAGCGGTCAGCAGGAGAAGATCAGGTAAAGGGGTTCCTGAGTGACCGCAAGGGTGCTGAGAGTGTAGTTGCCGCTGAGTAGGACTACGGATAATAGGATGATGGCCAAGGTTACTTCGTAGGAGATAGTTTGGGCTACTGCCCGGAGTGCCCCAATTAGGGCGTATTTTGAGTTAGAGGCCCAGCCTGATCAGAGGATGGAGTATACCGCTAGACTGGATATGGCTAGGAGGAAGAGCAGGCCCAGGTTGAGGTCTGCGAGTGAGAATGGTAGGGGAAGCGGGGTTCAGATGGAGATTGCAAGGAGGAGTGCTAGTATTGGGGTTGCGATGAACAGAACAGGGGAGGATGTTGAAGGGCGAATGGGCTCTTTAATGAATAGTTTGACCCCATCTGCTAGGGGTTGTAGTAGTCCATAGGGCCCTACAATGTTTGGGCCCTTTCGGCCTTGTATGTAGCTCAGAATTTTACGTTCTACTAGTGTGAGGAAGGCCACTGCAATTAGGATGGGGAGGGCATAGGAGAGGGCTATGATAAGGTTGACTAGGAGGGGGTGGTTGGCCATGGAAGCTAGGGAGAGGATTTGAACCTCTGAGTTAAAGGACTTAAGCCTTTTGCATTTGCCGAGCTCTGCCACGCTAGCTGATGCCCTTTTCTAGGGCGTGGTGGTGTGTGATAGCCTTTTGTGATTAAGTTGGTTTCATCACTTAAGGCGAAGGCTTGCTAGTGGTATTGGCCTCGCTTTTCCTATCCTTTCGTACTGGGAAGAGCTCATCATAGATAGAAACCGACCTGGATTACTCCGGTCTGAACTCAGATCACGTAGGACTGTTAATCGTTGAACAAACGAACCCTTAGTAGCGGCTGCACCACTAGGATGTCCTGATCCAACATCGAGGTCGTAAACCCCCTTGTCGATATGGACTCTTGAAGGGGATTGCGCTGTTATCCCTGGGGTAGCTTGGTCCATTGATCAATTATATTGGGTCTGGTAGCTGTTAGCACGTTGAGAGGTTGCTCTTGGTTTAGAGGGATGGTCTAATTTTTGGAGGATTTGTTTTTCTCCAAGGTCGCCCCAACCGAAAAAATGCAGGCCAGAGGCTTGTGTGTGAGTGAACCCGGTGGGTGTTTATGTTGTTTGGGGTGGCTGCTGTTTTTAAAGTTCCACAGGGTCTTCTCGTCTTATGGGTTTATCCCTGCTTTTGCACAGGGAGATCAATTTCACCGATTGCCTGCAAGAGACAGTTAAGACCTCGTTTAGCCATTCATACTGGTCTCGATTTATGGGACAATTGATTGCGCTACCTTTGCACGGTTAGGATACCGCGGCCGTTAAACGTCAGGTCACCGGGCAGGCATCACCTTCAATACTTGTTTGTGGTTTGCTGAAGGCTATGTTTTTGGTAAACAGTCGGGCCTTGGGTTTGCCTAGTTCCTTTTGCAGGTTTTAATCTTTCTTAATGGACGCTCCTCTGTCGGGTTAACAATGTGTTTAATACTCTGCTTGTTGGATTGGTCGTATATTGGGGTTTTGTTAATAATGTGTGGATGTAAGCTTGCGTCGTAGAGGGAGGACCCTGGTTACTCATTCTAGCATTAATTCTCCTATCTGGTTATAGGTTAGCCTGTTAGTGAGGAGGGATTCATATGGTTTGTATATTTTTAGGTACTGAGCTTTAACGCACTCTTTGTTGATGGCTGCTTGAGGGCCCACAATAGGTTTTGTGAAGGTTATTTATCCGCTCGTAGAGATTGTATTCTTTTTTAAAGGAGCTGTACCCCCTTTAAATAGCCCTTAATTCGCTTCATTGGGGTTCGTGTTTTCCTTGGAGAAGAATTAAGAGTGAACTAAGATTCGTTTCACAGGCAACCAGCTATCACCCAGCTCGATTGGCTTTTCACCTCTACCCACAAGTCGTCCCACTCTTTTGCAACAGAGACGGGTTCGCTCAAGGATAGCTGCTCGTGGGTAGCTCGCTTGGGTTTCGGGGTGGCAAACTTAAATTCATTTCGCTTGGTTTTTCTTGCTAGACCATTATGCAAAAGGTACAAGGGTTGATCTTTGCTGTTTATAGCTTGGCTTGTTCATTATTATTTCATCTTTCCCTTACGGTACGTGGTCTCTATCGCTCCAATGGTGTCTTTTCTATCGCCTATACTGGGACTAGCAAATGCTTTGGTTGAAGTTGGGGAGTAGCTTTGTTATTCCGGGTCAATGTAGATTGGGCTAGAGTTTGGCATCAAGACGACCTGGTGTGAGCAGATATCTTTCAGGTGTAAGCTGAATGCTTTAGTTAAAGCTACGTCTTGGTAGTCTAAGTACACCTTCCGGTACACTTACCTTGTTACGACTTACCTCATCTTTAGCTGGGTGGCTTATTAGGTATGGGGGTGTGTGATCGCTTGCGAGGAGGGTGACGGGCGGTATGTACGTGCCCCAGAGCCGGCTTAAAGAGGGCTCAATTGTCCCACTTTACTGCTAAATCCTCCTTCCAGGGACAGTTTCATATCCCTTTGCCGTATGTTCTAATTTAGAAAATGTAGCCCATTGCTTCCATTCCATAGGCTATACCTTGACCTGTCTTACTAGCGTGGTGGGCTATTGCGCTCACTGTTGGGCTGTCAAGAAAGGTGAGCTGGCGACGGCGGTATATAGGCTGTTTTGGCAAGAAATGGTCAGGTAATATCGTGGATCATCGATTACAGAACAGGCTCCTCTAGGTGGGTTTGGGGCACCGCCAAGTCCTTAGAGTTTTAAGCGTTTGTGCTCGTAGTTCTCGGGCGGATGTTCAGGTAAGGTGGAACATCGATATTTAGGGCCAGGCATAGTGGGGTATCTAATCCCAGTTTGGGTCCTGGCTTTCGTGGAGTTCAATTCATCGTTGTTCTAAGATCTTCTTTGAGGACGGAGGCCTTATGAGCATCTTGGGCTTATGACAGCTTAGTTGCTTTTTAGTCTTAGCTACTTGGATAACATGTGACCACTCTTTACGCCGTTATAAAGTTAATTTGGGTCTCCTGTATGACCGCGGTGGCTGGCACAGGATTTACCGACCCTGGGGTTTGCTATGGCTAAGTCAAGTTTACACTCATTGCTTAATATTAACTACTGCTGAGAATCCGTGGGGACGTGGCAATTGCTAGGCGTCTTGGGCTACGGGTCTGGTGAGCCTGATGCCCGCTCCTATCTACTTGGGGTTTAAGGTGTCCAGGGCATCTACACTGGGGCGCGGATACTTGCATGTATAAACCTAGCAACAACCAACAGTAAGGTTAGGACTAAGTCTTTTGTCCTTGGGTGCGGGTGGCAGCCATCTTGGCATCTTCAGTGCCATGCTTTAAATAAGCTACAGGGACGGGAAAAATGGATGCGTTTTGTGTTTTTGTTTTGTTTTAATTGGGGTGTGTTTTTTAGGGCGATGCTGGTTGGTGGGGCGGCTGGATGTGTGGTATATGTTGGGTAGGGATTTTTGGGTTAGTGTTGGTTTGTTTTTGTGCAATGATCGTTGTGTTTGTGAAGTTTGTTGAATAGGGGGGAAATAGAGGGGGGTGTTTGTTGGTGGGGGGGAAAACGAATGCTCTGTTTTTTGTAGGGAGATTTACTTAAATATTTTGATGTTTGTAACGAAAATATCACGATAAAAAAAACAAACGCATAAAACGCGTAAAAAATAGGGGTTTAGGTAGAAGTCTCTGGGAAAGGGAAAAAAAGTAAGCATGTCCGGGAAGCATTCACTTATTAGCTACTTAGAGGGTAAATAGCCTCCCCCTAACGAATGGGGTCAAAGTGCATCAGTATCCGAGTATGCGACGGCTTATACTATGAAACCATGACAAATTAAGCGGTTTCGGGGAACGATAGTCAGGCGCACATGTGATGGACATGTCAAGAGGAAGATAACTCCTGCTACGCACTGGAAGGGCATATTGAAAGGACCCCCAGAGAAAAAGCGCAGAACGGTCGGAATGCCGCGATTACGAGGCAGAGGGAGGATTATTCATCCCGACCACTTGTATCTGTGAAGAGCAAGAGAGAAGGAAGAGGTCAAGTTATGGTCCTGAAATAGGAACCAGTGGCGCCAAAGAGCAAGTTATGTTAGGGTGTAGGGGGATGTTATGACCTTGAAGCCAATAACCGAAGGTATAACTGACACGGGGTAGCTCGGTTCTCGTGAGAAACACGATTAATAGATAACCAGGTTCTCTGGCTTGGGAGTTCTTGAAAGGGTTTGGTAGGGAATAGTTCCTTGGAGGTGGGCGAATTCAGTAGACTAGGTGCATGCAAAGGTGTACTGGGACAATAGTCGTATATTGAATGGAGTTTGGGTATAAGGGAGCAATGTCGATCTTAAGCAACGTCGGTCGGCCTGTGGCTGGGGGTAGGATTACTTGGGCTATTATGTCCCTGGGGCAAAGATGTCCCTAGACCGGGAAAATCAGGAAAATTATCTGTTTGGGCTAAATGTTTGAGTTAAATTGGCATAGCATACCCGTATGGCGTGGAGTATCCTACATTATAGTAGTGTCTGATGTGGCAAAAATACCCGATGCAGAGAGTACATACCCTATAAAGCATGAGAAAAACATGCGGTGGGGGGGGAGG